TTATATTTTATTACCTTCTATTCGGGACAGCCCGGGTCGTGCTTTATCAAACGAAAATCTCTATTCAATGCAAAAATGAAGTAGAATATTTTTATGATAATTCCCTATCGACAACATATCTAAATAATAGATATCTGTAATTTATGTTCTGGGGTTTACATAGACTCATATGTTTTGTTATAATTGAAATTGAGAAGGTTATTTTTGATTAAAAAAAAATAAATACTGATTAGTTTTGTCTCAATTTGTATTTTCTTATGTATGTCATTAGGAAAACATAATTTTGCGATTCAAATCCCAGAATCGTTCATGAATTCGAAATAAGCATAAGCAGTCAATAGTTAATGGTTCCAATTTGTCGGCTGAAAATCCACATGTTATTTCTCAATAGAAAAGCGAGAGCATTTTTTTAGCATTGTGGATTTTGAGATACTATAGAATCAATCGAAGGAATGGATCAAATCCAAAACAAAAAAAAATAGAAGAGGTGCTTATTTTAGGAATTTAAGGAAAACAGGACTCAAAATGCAAGTACAAAAAAAATTCAGTAATCCGAGAAGATTTTTGTATCATTTTGGCGGCATGGCCGAGTGGTAAGGCGGGGGACTGCAAATCCTTTTTCCCCAGTTCAAATCCGGGTGTCGCCTGATCAAACAAAAAAACCGAAATCTCTTCTTTTCTTCTGTTCTGCTGATATAACTCCGAGAATAATTCTCCAGCAGAAACAGAGGAACCAGACTGTTGATATTTTGTTTGATTCTAAACATTTGGTCTGAGGTTTTTCGAAAAGAAAAGATTGTGAATCCTCGTTCGCATCTAGGATTCAAGGAAATATTCTAATCTATTCTATAGTAGGGGGGGCTTTCAAGACTTTATGATTCCCTTCTATTACTAATATACTAATACTAAGGGACTGTCTAATGACTGGATCTTGGATTAGATTGTAGAGCCTGCTAAGAAATCTGATTCAATTTAGAATTTTGGAAAGGGGCGGAAGTTGCGTTATATACGACGGACTTGCGAGAATCTATGAGCGCTGGGGTATCCAATCAATATTAGATTCGATGGATAATTTTTTTTTAATAGAAAAAAGAAATAATTTATTTTCGATAACCCCTAGTCAAACCCCCTACCCCTCAGAGATGATCGGGAAAGGGGGTATGGATTAGGGGAAATAGAGGTCTGTACTAGTATAGTGATTTATCTTTTTTAGTGATTTCTCCCTTTCCGTTTTTACTTACGAGGGTCAACAAAACAAAAAGATAGGCCTTATTATTCACATGTTCCCATTCCCTTGGGATATTTTGCTTGTATTTAATCTTTCCCGATTCGAAATCAGAATCGATTTATTGGATTGGTTTCTCAATAGTGTTCGGTTAAAATCCCCTTTTTTTGACTCTGCACCATTGATTCCACTATTATTAGTGAGGAATAATTCCTTTGCATTTATAGAGATAGGAGACATAATTCACATGGATATAGTAAGTCTCGCTTGGGCTGCTTTAATGGTAATCTTTACATTTTCCCTTTCACTCGTAGTGTGGGGAAGAAGTGGGCTCTAGAAGTACTACTAATTGAGTTGAGGAATCAAACCGTATCACTTGTTTTATAGATAGTTCTGCAAGGCGTTTTGAACTATTTAAAATAAAAATATCTGAATTTCGAATTTCATTGGAGTCCAAAGGAATCGGCTCTTACTATCTTTATAGATGGATACTGAGGAAGACCGGACCCCTTCTTTTTTGTTTGATTGCTTTTCCTTTTTACTGTTCAAAGAACAAGTGCTTTTGTTAAGTGTATACGAACTTTCTCTGAGAAATGATATTGATATATAGTAGTTATCTAACGAGAGACTATGCAATAATAAGATCTTGCTTCGGACGAGTCATGGGCATTTATCGCTTGGTTTCTAGGTTTCTAATCTTAGAAAGTCGATTTATGCTTTATCGACTTATTTCATATCATGGTTTGGGCGTTAAAAATGGGTGAGGTTTCCTTTTCCTTATTAGGAAAAGGAAAGGAATTAGAATCCTAAGATAAGAATTATCGCAGATTGATCGGAACAAATAGATGTAGCAAATAAACATAATTGGGTATTATGTCAATTCCATACAATATATGGAATTAATAGACACATATATATTATATGAACAGAATGTTGTAGATTGATCTATAGAATCTATCTTTATTCTAGATTAAAACTTTATAGAATAAGAGATCGATAGTATGGTAGAAAGAAGGATTCATCTATTTCTTTCTTACCATACTATCAAATTCATAGAATACTGCCGATTAAAGTCCGCTCATTTCATTTAAGTTAAGACGCGAAATTGGAATCCTTTTCATTTGACTTCGTCAATTTTTGATAAGAACTCAGAAGGAAAGTTTAATTCAAATTCATTTGAAAATTCAATTGAATTAATCATTTTGACTAACTGTTTTTACATAAATGATAAGTAGAAAGGCGGTGGGAACTAGAATGAATAGTGCAGTAGCAATAAATGCAAGAATATTTACTTCCATAATCTCATCGGTTTTTATACTTCGCAATAACTCGGGATTTAATCCCATAGAGATGATAAATCTTTCGTCTGTAAATTCAATGAATGAATTACCTCTCGATGATCTTGAATGGGATCAATATCATGAATAACAATATCTGATCTATCAAATCAACTCGTAGTCGAGACTTGAATAGTATAACATAGGAAGTTCTTTTATCCATACAAAAAAAATTTTGATTTCTGAACCAATTAATCCAAAATTCCTTGTATGTATTATCCGTTTCCTTGTTTTTTTCTATAACTTACCTTGCGTCTTGCTTGGATAATCCTCTGATGAAGGATCATCAGATTGCCTTTCCACTTCGATTAGTCACATAGTTACAAACCTAAACAAACAATAAACGCGAAATGGAAAACATAAAAAATAAAAAAAAGGACTCCTTTTTGCTTGGGAATGAAATTATGTCCCCCGACACCCTTTCATAGAAAGGGTGAAATGAATTGATGTATTTATTGGATCCGTCGGGACTGGCGGGGCTCGAACCCGCAGCTTCCGCCTTGACAGGGCGGTGCTCTGACCAATTGAACTACAATCCCAGGGAAATAAGGGATCTAGCAGAAGATTTTATTATTTTTTAGCTTCGTATGCGGTATTTCTGAAGGACAAGGTGGGTTATACCATCTCATGGTAGATTGGCAAATTATTGGGCCGAGCTGGATTTGAACCAGCGTAGACATGTTGCCAACGAATTTACAGTCCGTCCCCATTAACCACTCGGGCATCGACCCAGGAAGAATCAATTTTAGGCTTATTGGTAATCCATGATCAACTTCCTTTCGTAGTACCCCTACCCCCAGGGGAATTCGAATCCCCGCTGCCTCCGTGAAAGAGAGGTGTCCTAAACCACTAGACGATGGGGGCTAACTTGCTCAACCGCCCTCATACTATGATCATAGTATGATCAGTTTTTTGAAATTGTCAATATAATGGAATGGTATGATTAGATCTGAGGGATCTTTCCGTTTTTCAGAGAATTGTATCAATTTTTTGATTCGTCATTCATATTCATGAATCAATTCATTAGAATCGCCATTCTCTATATAAATCTAGTATAGAAATCTATATTCTTTAGAATTGAATAAAAAAAACTTGTAAAAAAAAAATAAATACAAAGAACTGGAAAGAATACTAGGGGTAGGATTTTTTCAGGGAATGCTTGGTCCGTCAGAAAAGAAACGGGAGAGGTCAGTTCTATTTTTTTGCTTTCATTCATTGTTAAGATGAGATATCCTTATCTCTATCTCACACTAAACCAGGAAAGTAACAACCAAAAAATCTAGTAAAATAAATCTATTAAGCGAGATCAACAAGTTCTTGAAAATCTTCTATAAAAATTTAGTTCAAGGGGACAAGTAGAATCTCTTCATCACATGATTCGATTAAATATCTTGAAATTTCTTTTATGTCAAATTGGTAAGTGTCCATGTTATGTATCAATCAAGTCAATTTTGCTTTGATAGGAATCATTTAAATAAAATAAATTAGGGTCAGTCTTAAAACAATTTACCCTAGACTTGCTAGGCAAATCCATTTGATTATTAAAAATAAGCCACTATGAGTCTAGTGCATATACTTATGTATATAATATATGTGCATATAGATATTTTATCTACATAGTGACCCGTTGGGGAATTTAATCAAATGAGCCCTTTTAACTCAGTGGTAGAGTAACGTCATGGTAAGGCGTAAGTCATCGGTTCAAATCCGATAAGGGGCTTTGGGTTTTTTCAGAAAAGTCCAGTCATAGTATTCAGAAAATACAGATATTTTTTGTTTTTTGGAATAAAAAAAGTAACTAACTAACTGGATACTACGTTATCATTATACTGAGTTAGAGTATAGTAGTTCTAGTTAGAAAGTGGAACATTTGTTCAATAAATTTTCATTATTATGAATAATAATCCTAATCCGCCTCTTGAATTACCAAAGATCCCTATTTTTCCTTATACCAATCAAATTCATTGGAAAGATTCGAAATCAACAAACGAAAAAGTAAGTGGACCTGACCCATTGAATTATGACTATATCCGCTATTCTGATATTCAAATTCGATAGAGATAAAATTTGAATTGGAACAGTCGACCCCCTGCTTTTTTTGGAATTTCATTTCTTTGGACTTCGAAAAAATTTGTCGATATTTTCGATTAAATCTTCTTGTTCCTAGATTTTCTATGGGAATAAATTGTTATTCCCGTCCTCTACAGAGAAACCTTTCTTCCAAGTCACAAGATAAGAGCCGTTTCCAGTATCTTTCTTTGATTACAGATCAAGATGAATCTCTATCTATCTAAGTCTATTTAGATGTATAGCTATCAAATCGTGGCTTTATGTACCAAACATTTCTATATCGCCGCATCCGATATCTTTGTTACGACAGCGTAAGGGGGAATGGATACGAGAAAGAGAACTTTCATCTCCAATCTTCTATTTTTTTA